GGCCCTTCCATAGCATCCGGTAACCATACATGAAGGGGGAATTGGGCAGACTTAGCAACTGAACCGCCAAATAACAGGAAGGCGCACAAAGTAACTAATAAAAGATTAACCTCATTATTAGAAATCAAGTTATTGAATATTTCAAACAAATCCCGAAATTCCAAGCTACCTGTTATCCAATAAAGACCCAAAATTCCCAATAATAAACAAAAATCCCCTACCCGATTAGTTACAAACGCTTTTTGACAAGCATTTGCCGCAATAGGACGTGTGAACCAAAAACCTATTAATAGATAAGAACACATTCCAACCAATTCCCAAAAAATATAAATTTGTATCAAATTAGAACTAGTAACCAATCCCAACATTGAAGTATTAAAAAAACTCATATAAGAAAAAAATCTCAAATATCCTTCATCATGAGACATATAATTGTCACTATAAATAAGAACCAGAATTCCAACAGTAGTAATCAATATTGACATAATAGAAGTAAGTGAATCGATCAAGTAGCCAAACTCTAAAGAAAGATCATTATTTATAGTCCAAGACCATAAATATTGATAGATAGAACTGTTATTGATTTGATGAATAGACAGATCCACCGAAAAAATCATAACTATACTTAATAATAAAATACTAGGAAAAGCCCACATACGGCGAATCTTTTTTGTTGCCGCGGGAAAAAGGAGAAGTCCCACTCCTATTAACATAGGAACTGGAAGTGGAATGAAGGGTATTATCCATGAAAATTGATGTGTATATTCCATACAAAAAAAAAAAAGAAAAAAAATGGATTCTTAATGAGTTTTGTTTCTTATTCGCCAATTTTATCTCTTTTGAAAGGGTTCAGTTAATAAAAAAATGAAAATTAAGATAAAAAATAGAATTATCCACTGTTCATTATTCGGAATTTTTGTCCAATATTTCCAATAGTTGAAAGTACAAAGTGAAAATGGGTCAAATGATATGACCAAATTACTAGTGAAAAAATCAACTTTTTTTTTAATATGAATTTAATAATATTAAGAAATTAATATTTTAAAATTATTATTATACAATAATTTATATCCAGAGAGTGGGCATAAATAATTACACCAAAACTAAAAATATTACTTTATTTTTATATGAATCATAAATAAAAAATAATCCATCTGATTAAAATAAGAATTTTTTTTGTAGGTTTTTTTTGATTCCGAATCATTAATTTGTTTTGGTACTAATTTATTATTTTCCATTTCAAGAAAAATACATATATATCTTTGGAAAAAGTTTGTAAAAAGGGTTATGATATTCAACAGTTTACTAAAAAAGGAATTAAGATACATGATTTTTAAAAATAATGTATCTTTTTAACGACCAAGTAAGCGGGATAAAGATAAGGGTTGGGTTCTTAAACTTTTTCATGTATTTTATTCCATGTATAAATCCAAAAACTAGAACGATATATAATATATAAATAAATAAATATATAATATTAATATAAAAGGATAGTTTTTTTGTAAGAATTACATAAATAAACGATTTTTAGGAAAAAAAAAGACTATGTTATTTTTACAAATCCACATTCCTTATGAAAAGGAGTAGAATAGTATAATTTAGAAAAACAAATAGATAAGAAAGACATATGTCTAATCTAATTAAAGAACAATTCATTTAGAACAATAGATGTCTTTCACATCCAACTATAGGAATAAACAAACTAGTCTAATTTTGGAATGGCAGCTCCAAAAAAACGCACTTCTATATCAAAAAAAAGGATTCGGAAAACAATTTGGAAAAAGAAGGGATATTGGGTAGCATTGAAAGCTTTTTCGTTAGCGAAATCTCTTTCTACGGGGAACTCAAAAAGTTTTTTTTTAGTTTCTATATCTTATAGAGATTTTTATACAAACAAAAAATAAAAATGAGATAAGATTAAGATATAAGTAAAAATCTCTATTTGTTAATGTTTTGAACTGTTCAATAGAAAATTAATTGACCTCATTTTTGTTTTGGAATTGGCTTTTTTTAATTAAAATTCTTTAATGTTTCGGTTTCTGAAATGCAAGATTTCTTTCCGAAATTGTATATTTCGGAAAGAAATCTTGCATTTGAATCGACTCTTTCAATCTAGACGATTGACTAAAAATCGTTTATTATGATTTCGAGCAAGCCGCTATGGTGAAATCGGTAGACACGCTGCTCTTAGGAAGCAGTGCTAGAGCATCTCGGTTCGAGTCCGAGTGGCGGCATGGCATCTTTTTTTCTAAAAGAGTAAGTCCTATAATGAATTCAATTCCCGATTTCCGTTCATATAATTAGGAGATCTTTTTTTTATATGATATTTTCAACTTTAGAGCATATATTAACTCATATATCGTTTTCGGTCGTATCCATTTTAATTGCAATTCGTTTGCTAACCCTATTAGTCAATGAAATCGTAATACTATATGATTCGTCCGAAAAAGGCATGATAGTAACTTTTTTCTGTATAACGGGATTATTAGTTACTCGTTGG